GAATATATTTTCTAATATATTTAATATTTTATATATTTTTCTATTTTAATATATTCTATTTTCATATATTTCTATTTTATTTAATATATTATTTTCTATTTATATCTATTTTATATAAGATATTATTTATATCTATTTCTATATATTTTATATCTATTTCTATATATTTTATATAATATATTATATATATATAATTTATATAGAATTATATAGAATATATAAGCACGAAATAGAAAACTATACCAAATGCTAAAAAAAACTAACCCTAAATATTACCTAAATATTAAGTAATAAATACTAATAAATAATAAATAGAAAGAGAGCGCTCTTATCTTTATCTTATTCGAAACGCCTTGTGATCTTCAACCAATTCTGCGCTTCAATATAATTTCCGGGAGTAAGCGCTATGGCTTGTTTCCAATACTCCGCGGCTCGATTGAACCAAGCCTCCGCAATTTCAGAATCTCCCTGCCGAATGGCCTGTTCTCCTCGGTCAGAATAGGCGAGAAAATTCCTTCCATTAGAACCGTACTTGAGAGTTTCCTACCTCATACGGCTCAGCAGTCAATTCTTTTGGTGTCCCATTTTTTTCTCGAGTTAACCAAAAAAGGTTAATTCGATGAGTTTCAAACTTTCATTTTGATTAATAAAAACAATCCGTTTTATCTTTTCTCCCACCTTCAGAAGAATAAAGTGTAGGCATTCTACTATCGTTATAATTTTCTGAAAGGTAACTATCTCGGTTTTATCTATATATAGAATCTTTGAAAAAGACCTTCCCTCATAAGAAAGACTTACTATCTTTGGGATCTGATACTACACCGCTGCTCAATACTTTAGGGGATCGACTCTGTTACATAAGTTGATTCCTAACTTATGTCTCATATCTCATATTATGAGATAAGTAAGCAGTTCTTATTGTATCGGCCAAAAATAGCGCTAATTGATCTTTACGATGCTTCCTCTATCAATTAGATCTGTTATCCATAGAAGCAAGTATCTAGGCATATTTTTTTTTCATATTTTTACTTCTATGAAGTTACTTTATTTGCTACAGCTGATAAAAATCGTTGTTTTGGACGATGCATATGTAGAAAGCCTATTTCTAGTGAATTTCTAGTAAATTTTGGTCTTTTTTTTTTTCTTTCTATAGTGGAGATAGTCGCACGTAATGACAGATCACGGCCATATTATTTAAAGCTTGTGGTAAGAAAGGGTTTCGTTCTAGTGCCCGAAAATAATATTCCAAAGCTTTTGTGTGTTCTCCGTTACTTGTGTGAATAAGACCTATATTATAGAGTATATAACTTCGATCATAGGGATCAATTTCTAACCGCATAGCTTCGTAATAATTCTGTAAAGCTTCTGCATAATTTCCTTCGGATTGAGCAGACATTCGTTACGGTCGTCATTGAATTCAAAGAATCTCCGTTCCAGAACCGTACGTGAGATTTTCATCTCATACGGCTCCTCCCTTATGTGCATAATGAAAATAATACATAGAATAAAATAATAATACATAGAATAAAATAAGGAGTAAAATATTCTCATTATGAACTGAGCGGGGCTAGTGTTTTTACAAGAAATCTCTAGCCAACCTTTCTGCAAAAGATCTTTTCTTAACATCAAGCATGCTGATACTAGATAAAAATATTAAGTTAACTCCAACAATTTCTTTGTCCTCAATCTTTCTTAATCTCTAGGAATTAGTCACTTCAACAGTCTTCGATGGTTATAGGGGTATCCAAAGTACGAACGAGATGGATGTTTGTTGTCCCAACCATTCTTCTTAGTTCCGATCCCCAAAAAGAAAAAAGGAGATAATTTCTAACAAAGTTTTCATGTTGTTGATTCCTAGGCGTAGTGCTTCTTCCTCTATGCCGACTATAGGTACTAGTGGGGTAGGGTTAACCTGCAATACGCAACCCCATAGACCTTAGTGTAACCTTTCGTTCAATGCTAGAATTGGCAATTGAAGCATCTGAGGCTGCATTAATCGGGGATACCCGACAGAAGGAATTGTTTTATTTAGAAACTTCACCTTCAACAAGCGTAGAGTCGAGTTCTTTCAAATCTTTCTATCCCGACTAATGTGTCTTTCTCCTAAGACTTGAAGCGATAAATAAATAAAAATCAAACCACACCATCTCTGTAATAAGTAAATGCCTCCTTTTCTCCTGAAGTTGTCGGAATTATTTGTAATAAGATATTGGCTACAATTGAAAAGGTCTTATCAATAAAATTTCCAGTTATCCGGGATCTAGGCATAGGTAGCAATCCATTTTTTAATGTCTTTTAATTACCTCTCATGAGAAAACGATCCCACAAAAAAGTAGTTCTACAGTACAAAATAACATAAAAACAGACTGAATTAAAAAAAAAGATAGACTGAGCATTTGAAACGTTCCAATCCAATGATTTAAACCGATATAAATAATATAAATAGCAAAAAAGAACGTAAGGGCCTGGCCTGTTTTACAAACACAAATATCTATCGATCGTTATTGTTTTTAATCTTTATTTAACTTTAACAAAGAGTTTGGCATACAAAAAAAAATATCTTTATCCCCCAATTTCGAAGGAAAGTTCTTTATTTGAATTTGATTCAAAATTTTCTATTTTTCTTTTTTTTTTATAGTTCGAATTGATTGTACATACCATATTTACTCAACAATCTAATACGAATGATTCGCGATTCACTCAGTTTCTGGGACATAATCATTATGTAGGAGAGATGGCCGAGTGGTTCAAGGCGTAGCATTGGAACTGCTATGTAGGCTTTTGTTTACCGAGGGTTCGAATCCCTCTCTTTCCGTACCTTCACTGAATTTATCAATATTATACTGATCGCAATGTATCAAATCCCATAACCACATAACAATGGATACCTTTATTCCAACAGTTAGACCTTTCCTTTATATAGATTCTCTATTCCTAATTTCTGCGTTACAGAAAATAAAATACTGCAAAACAAAAAATGTAAAGGAATGACAATATCCCTATCGTTCTACGACATATTAATGAGAGAAAAATCCCCCGATCAAACCGGTTTCTTTACTTGGGCGATAGGAGACAAAATTTTCCGAACTCTTGTTATTTTAGTTCGATTTAAGTCTGACGAGAATAATATTCGACTACTAGCAATTCATTTATTTTCAAGCCGACCCATTTGCTATCTATTATTTGATTGACCAATCCTTTATATTGAAATGGGTGAAGAGTCAAATGTTTTGGCAATTCCTCCTGGGGCTGGGGGGCTGAATCTAGATAATTTTTAATCATAGCTCTAGATTTTTGTTCATCCCTCGCTGTAATAACATCTCGGGGTTTGCAGCGATAACTTGGTATATCTACTATACGACCATTAACTAAAATATGTCTATGATTAACTAATTGGCGGGCTCGAGGAATAGTTGACGCCATACCCAATCGAAAAAGGATGTTATCCAACCGCATTTCAAGTAATTGTAATAAAACCCGACCTGTTGAACCTTTGGCTTTTGCGGCGATACGAACGTATTTAAGTAATTGTCGTTCTGTAAGACCATAATGAAAACGCAATTTTTGTTTTTCTTCTAAACGAATACGATATTGAGATTTTTTACCCGAGCGTGATTGATTTCTAAGATCGCTCCTGGCTTTAGGATTTTTACTAGTTAGTCCCGGTAAAGCCCCCAGACGGCGTATTTTTTTGAAACGAGGCCCTCGGTAACGTGCCATAAAAACTCCTTGTTTTCCTTATTTTTTTTTGTTGAATTTTCAGAAACCTAAATTAAAACTGAACTAAATTGAACTAACGGATCAATAACTATGATATATAAATAAATATGATAAATGAAGGAAAATCTACTGAAATAGTAGACTACAAAGAATTAGGAGATGGATTGTATCCATATCCGGACATTATTATATATATACCAAAAATGTATATAGAAAAAATATATACCAATAATATATATAGAAAGCAAAGGGGTCCTTTTGTTGTTCTTGCTTTGTTCTGCAGAGATTTAACCACTCTAAGTTTTGTTCATAATTAGGAGTTCTTACCACATAAGAATCGTTCACACTTGGAAAAAAGGGAAAAGCATCCAAATCAATATTCTTTGATTTCAAAAAAACAGTTTTAATCGTGTAAAAAATCAAACAAATAGAGAAAAGCCAGCTATCGGAGTCGAACCGATGACCATCGCATTACAAATGCGATGCTCTAACCTCTGAGCTAAGCGGGCTCACATAACAGAAATTGTACATGCATAGGAATTTAATAAACTAATGGAATCTTGGTTATTAACTTTTTATTCTTTTTTTTTTTTCGATATTCATATTAATTAATTCATATTAATTATGAATAAAGAAAAAAAAAAAGAATCGATCCTTCAAGTATTCAAAATTGCACGAGAAAAAATGAGAGTAAGAGAAGTATATATAATAAATGTGTTCTATATACATCTATATTGAATTTGCGGATAGAGAAATGATAGAATCCTTTCTGATTAGACTAAATAAGGGTCTCTGCTAGAGATGAAAGAAGATAGACAAAAAATATAAAAAGGCTTTTTATAGGAATCACTATCTAATGACTTCAACAGTTCCAGTAGAATACAAATGAAAAAGGGGGATAATAATAAGATCTTAATCTCAAAGCAAAAAAGGGGATATGGCGAAATTGGTAGACGCTACGGACTTAATTGGATTGAGCCTTGGTATGGAAACTTACTAAGTGATAACTTTCAAATTCAGAGAAACCCTGGAATTAAAAATGGGCAATCCTGAGCCAAATCCTGTTTTCCGAAAACAAAAAAAGTTTCATAAAGACAGAAAAAAAAGGAAGGATAGGTGCAGAGACTCAATGGAAGCTGTTCTAATAAATGAGGTTGACTGCGTTGCATTAGTAAAGTAAACCTTCTGTCAAAACCCCAGAAAGGATAAAGAAAGGAAAGTATAACCATATATACATAGTACTAAAATACTATCTCAAATGATTAATAGGGCCGTGAATC